AAAGTAACTTGAGCAAGAGTGAAAAAAAAAAGAGGAAAGAAAAGAAAAAAGAGAAGAAATGAAAAGAATCAGAGTTTATTTGTACTGTGTCTGAAATACATCCCCTTTCTATCCCTATCCTTCGACTCTTTGATTGAATCTTTTTAACTATTCTATTTGATATATAGGAAAATTGAATATACTTTTGGAATAAAAAAATTATGAACAGAGAGGAAAAAATGAAAAAGAAAGAAAGAATATATATTATGAATATCTATCCAATACATTATTCATGTGTCAGGAACCAGATTTGAACTGGTGACACGAGGATTTTCAGTCCTCTGCTCTACCAACTGAGCTATCCCGACCAGTACCCTGCATCATCCTAGCAAAGTACTTGTATCTATGTAAACGAAAAGAACTAAAAAAGAAAGTCTTAACAAATTGTACCTAGCCCCCTTTCATTTCTTAGATCTTCAAAAATAAGACTTTCTTTGTAAATGTAAAGATAATGATATGAACTGTGAATTATTCAATGAATTATTAAATAAGGGAGATTCCTTGAACATATATGTTCATTTGTGCAGGTATCATATCTATACAAAGAAAAACAAAGAAAATTGGAATTGGAATAAGATACGAGGATTTCTATTCGGATCCATTTGTGAAAGAACAGAGTGAATGAAATTTGAAAGATATTTCATTTTGTTTGAACTGAACAACTGATAAAAAAAATAGGATGAGAGTAAAGAAAGAGTGGGGAATTAAAATGGGCTTTTTCTTGGGGATAGAGGGACTTGAACCCTCACGATTTTTCAATTCGACGGATTTTCCTCTTACTCTAAATTTCATTGTTGTCGGTATTGACATGTAAAATGGGACTCTCTCTTTATTCTCGTCCGATTCATCTTCAAAAAATCTATCAAACTCTGGAATGACTCATTTGATCACTGAATATTCGAATTCAATTCTTTTTTCAACTTCAATTCTAATGAAAACTTTTCATAGTTTATTATTCTAATTAATATAGAATCTAAATTAGAATATAAGATAGAGGGTTTCTCTATATATCCTTATCCTATACTCATATCCTAATAGTAAATAAGATAATAGTAATATAAAGTAAAGAAGAAATGTGATTAATCGCTTGCTATGTATGTATACATACGTATTAGGTATATAAATAAGGTCATCCTTTCTGTCATTTCAATCTTTTATTTTGATAGAAGTATTTTAGCTACTAATCTAACTTAGTAAATTTCATTCGTTAGAACAGCTTCCATTGAGTCTCTGCACCTATCCCTTTTTATTCTCATTTTGTATTTTTCTCAAAAAAAGATTTGGCTCAGGATTGCCCATTTTTAGTTCCAGGGTTTCTCTGAATTTGGAAGTTACCACTTAGCAGGTTTCCATACCAAGGCTCAATCCAATCAAGTCCGTAGCGTCTACCAATTTCGCCATATCCCCCTTCCTTTGCTTTGAGACTTTAAGACAAGGATCCAGTTATAATTCCATCCACCTCTTTCGTTGATCTTGGCACTGTTGAATTCATTAGGTAATGATTCTTAATATTGAAAAAGTGTATGCTGCTATTTTCTTTTTATGCCCACCCTCTATTCTATCATTAATGTATCCACAATTCAATATGTATAGATATATCCCACATATATCTATGCCTTTTCTAATCCTTCCTTTTGACAGTACTATTTAAAATAGTGGAACGGCCAATATTCCTTCTTCGTCCTATTGTGTATAATTCTATAATCCAAATTTTTATAAATTTTAGTAATTGATTTCCATTATTCGAATAGAAATCAATAGAATATGATTCTCTTTTCACTATTTCTCTAATTTATCTATTAGGATATAGATAGTTTCGTTACGTGAAATTTAGATTTCAAGTTTTAAAGTATTGTTTTCTAGTTCCACGATTCGAATTATACAATTCTAATGGTAATAAATGAATTCTTCATAATAGTATATAGTATTGAAGATTTCATTTCAGATCCTATTTGATTTATTGTATTGATTTCATATTCATAATAGTATGAATATGAAATCAAATATTTGTATTTGAATTTCCTCTTTTTTTTCTTTCATATATCATATATATGGAATTGGATTTCTATTTAGATATCAAATTTATCTAGATCTAAAGAGTTTTCTTTTCTATTTTCTAAATAGAATCTAAAATCTATAACTAATAATTAAAAAAAAGAAGAAGAAGAATCGCTAGGTAATAGCTAAGATCCGAAGTTTCCTGTATTGCTCTTATATCCGCCCGCTTAGCTCAGAGGTTAGAGCATCGCATTTGTAATGCGATGGTCATCGGTTCGATTCCGATAGCCGGCTCTTTCCATGATTGAAAATCTCTACTTTCGCTTTCTCTAAATGTCGGGTCACCAATCTATTATGTCATGGTAACTTGCAGCTATAGCTATGAATAAAAAAAGTTGACTAGAACAATTAGATCTCTACAGAAGAAATTGGAAAACGTAGTCTTAACTTGAATTTCCTATAT